CTATAAATTGGATATAGCAATAAATAAATCAGCAAAATTCTTTTATTTTAGATAGAAGAAACATTTCTTCTATCTAAAATAAAAGAATGTACCCTTCTATCCAAATCCAATTTGCATCGATAAAATAAATCCAAATTATAGATTCCAGCAGTAGATGAATAATTGCAAATTTTTGTGTGTACGAGATTCGAATAACTTCAAAATAACTGACATAATTTTTTATTTTTCCTGATCAGAAAAATACACGAAAAAGAAAGGAGGTAGAAAAATTTTTTGATTTATGGTTAAAGAAGAAAAACAAGAAAACAGGGGTTCTGTTGAATTTCAAGTATTCAGTTTCACCAATAAGATACGGAGACTTGCTTCACATTTGGAATTACACAAAAAAGATTTTTCATCGGAAAGAGGTCTACGAAGACTTTTGGGAAAACGTCAACGTTTGTTGGCTTATTTGGCAAAGAAAAATAGAGTACGTTATAAGAAATTAATAAGTCAGTTGGATATTCGGGAGAAGTAATTTAATCGTTCGAATTTTTTTCTTATTTTATTAGTAGTCTTATAGTAGTCTTAGATTTTACATTTTGATGAGCCTCGTTTTGAGGAATTCATGGAATAATGAATTAAGGAAGAAAAAAGAATATGAGTCTACCGTTTACAAGAAAAGATCTAATGATAGTCAATATGGGCCCGCAACACCCATCAATGCATGGTGTTCTTCGACTGATCGTTACTCTCGATGGTGAAGATGTTGTTGATTGTGAACCCATATTAGGCTATTTACACAGAGGAATGGAAAAAATCGCAGAAAACAGAACTATTATACAATACTTGCCTTATGTAACACGGTGGGATTATTTAGCTACTATGTTTACAGAAGCAATAACGGTAAATGCACCAGAATTCTTAGAGAATATTCAAATACCTCAAAGAGCCAGCTATATTCGGGTAATTATGTTAGAATTAAGCCGTATAGCTTCTCACTTGTTATGGCTCGGGCCTTTTATGGCGGATCTCGGCGCACAGACTCCTTTTTTCTACATTTTTAGAGAGAGAGAATTGATATATGATCTATTTGAAGCTGCTACAGGTATGCGAATGATGCATAATTACTTTCGCATTGGAGGAGTAGCTGCCGATTTACCTTATGGATGGATGGATAAATGTTTAGATTTCTGTGATTATTTTTTACGAGGAGTTGTTGAATATCAACAACTTATTACACAGAATCCTATTTTTTTAGAACGAGTTGAAGGGGTAGGTTTTATTAGCGGAGAAGAAGCTGTAAATTGGGGCTTATCGGGACCAATGTTACGAGCTTCTGGAATACAGTGGGATCTTCGTAAAATTGATTCTTATGAGTCTTACAATCAATTCGATTGGAAAGTCCAATGGCAAAAAGAAGGAGATTCGTTAGCTCGCTATTTAGTACGAATTGGGGAAATGAAGGAATCCATCAAAATTATTCAACAGGCTATAGAGAAAATTCCTGGAGGCCCTTATGAGAATTTAGAAGCCCGACGCTTTAAGAAAGCAAAGAATTCGGAATGGAATGATTTTGAATATAGATTTCTTGGTAAAAAACCTTCCCCAAATTTTGAATTATCAAAGCAAGAGCTTTATGTAAGAGTAGAAGCACCAAAAGGCGAATTAGGAATTTATCTGGTAGGAGATGACAGTCTTTTCCCTTGGAGATGGAAAATTCGTCCACCCGGTTTTATTAATTTACAAATTCTTCCTCAGCTAGTTAAAAAAATGAAATTGGCTGATATCATGACGATATTAGGTAGTATAGATATCATTATGGGGGAAGTTGATCGTTGAAATGATAATAGATAGGATAGAGGTAGAAACTATCAATTCTTTTTCGAAATCGGAATTATTAAAAGAAGTCTATGGACTGATATGGATTCTACCTATTTTAACCCTCCTACTGGGAATCACAATAGAAGTACTTGTAATTGTGTGGTTAGAAAGAGAAATTTCCGCATCGATACAACAACGTATTGGTCCTGAATATGCCGGCCCCCTAGGACTGCTTCAAGCTATAGCAGATGGAACTAAGCTGATTTTTAAAGAGGATATCCTCCCATCCCGAGGAGAGATTCCTCTATTTAGCATTGGCCCCTCTATAGCAGTCATATCCGTTTTATTAAGTTTTTTAGTTATTCCTTTTGGATATCGTTTTGTTTTAGCTGATCTTAGTATTGGTGTTTTTTTATGGATTGCCATTTCAAGTATTGCTCCTATTGGTCTTCTTATGGCAGGATATAGCTCAAATAATAAATATTCTTTTTCAGGTGGTCTACGAGCAGCTGCTCAATCTATTAGTTATGAAATACCATTAACTTTTTGTGTGCTAGCAATATCTCTACGTGTGATTCGTTAAAAAAGGAGCTTTTCCTAGAAAATCCATTGAATACTTATCTTCCTTTTCTTATTCTGTATTCAAGTCGGTAAGTGAAACTAGATAGCTATATGAGTGAAACAAAACAGCTTATTAATTTGTAGTAAAAATAAAAAATCTCATTTCCTACGTACAAGAAAAAGTTGAAGTAAACATAAGCAATGTAAACTTTTTACCCCAAGATTGAGATTGTTTGATTAGTCATCATATCTTGAAGCGGGCAAGAATAAAGGATTTGCGGTATGGAATTTCATTACTAGAATATTTATAGTTATTACTAGAACTTAGAACCATATAAAAGAATCCATAAAAAGTTAGTGAGGGATTAGGAACACTAAAGTACATGAAGGATTAGTAATGAGAGAATCTAAATCATTAGACATTTTTCCTCATAAAAGGAATCATAATAAGGACTTGAAATTGGTGGAAATGATCAAGTAGTACTTTCTTCGGATTCCGATCCAGAGTATATTCCCACTCACTTGTTAAGGAAATAGCTATCAAGAACGAATTAACCCTTTATTTCGTTTTTCTTTTTAAGTATCCCCTTCCCCGGGAAAGAAGAATAGGACAAAAGATATGGAATGCAATACAAAAAAAGATCTTTATTTATTATTTCTTTTATCTATATTCATACAGAATTGAATTCGTCATGAACTAATATCCAATTCTTTTCATTTATTAATTGCTATAACGAGTGTTTTATTCCAATATTAAGTTATTACTGAACAAGAAAAACTGTTATTTTATTATATAAAGGATAAGATCAATTCGGAAGCGCTTTTTTATTATTTTAGCAGACGGAATTGCTTTGGTCTAATTTAGGACTTTCCAATCAATTTTATCTTACCTAATTCTATCTACGCCAGGGGGATAAGATCGAAAAGAAATAATTTTTTTTCTGATCATAGAGGAGCCGTATGAAGCTAAGGTTTCATGTACGGTTTTGGAATAGCGGTGGGAACTGTGATGTTATCGTCGACTATGATTATCTAACAGTTCAAGTACGGTTGATATAGTTGAAGCACAGTCAAAATATGGTTTTTTTGGATGGAATCTTTGGCGTCAGCCTATAGGTTTTCTAGTTTTTCTAATTTCTTCTTTGGCAGAATGCGAAAGATTACCCTTTGATTTACCAGAAGCAGAGGAAGAATTAGTAGCGGGTTATCAAACCGAATATTCCGGTATTAAATATGGTTTATTTTATCTTGCTTCTTACCTAAATTTATTAGTTTCCTCTTTATTTGTAACTGTTCTCTACTTAGGCGGGTGGAATTTTTCTATTCCCTATATATCCTTTTTTGGATTTTTCCAAATGAATAAAATTGTAGGAATTTTGGAAATGATAATGGGTATCCTTATTACATTAACTAAAGCTTTTTTATTTCTCTTCATTTCTATCACAATAAGATGGACTTTACCCCGGATGAGAATGGATCAGTTATTAAATCTTGGATGGAAATTTCTTTTACCTATTTCTCTGGGCAATCTCTTATTAACAACTTCTTCTCAACTAGTTTCACTATAAATAAGATAATACAATAACAGTAAGAATATCTTCAACACAAAAGTTCTCTCAAACAAGAGAAAGAAACATACCTTTTTCATAGATATTTAGAATATGTTCCCTATGATAACTGGGTTCATTAGTTATGGTCAACAAACAATACGTGCCGCAAGATACATCGGTCAAGGTTTCATAATTACCTTATCCCACACAAATCGTTTACCTGTAACGATTCACTACCCTTATGAAAAATCAATTACACCAGAGCGTTTCCGCGGGCGAATACACTTTGAATTTGATAAATGTATTGCTTGTGAAGTATGTGTTCGTGTATGCCCAATAGATCTACCCCTTGTGGATTGGAGATTTGAAAAGGATATTAAAAAGAAACAATTGCTTAATTATAGTATTGATTTCGGAGTTTGTATATTTTGTGGTAACTGTGTTGAATATTGTCCGACAAACTGTTTATCGATGACTGAAGAATATGAACTTTCTACTTATGATCGTCATGAATTGAATTACAATCAAATTGCTTTGAGTCGGTTACCAGTCTCCATAATGGGAGATTACACAATTCAAACAATTAGGAATTCGCCTCAAAGTAAAATAGACGAAGAAAAATCTTGGAATTCAAGAACGATTACTGATTACTAGGTACTAGGATTTTTTTGTTAGAAAAATCCAATAGTTTTTTATTAACTATAAAGAAAAATGAATAACTACTGCTTATTACGAATTATTCATGATTTAAAATGAGAGTAGATTTTCGTGATGTGATTTCTAACTATACAATTTTGATATAAATATCCTAATCCCTTTTTCTTTCCTTGAATCTTTTAGTTTTAGTCAGTTCATGAAAAATTTTATACTATTAATTTCTTCTTATCCATAATGGATTTACCTGGACCAATACATGAGATTCTTGTGCTATTTGGGGGATTTGTTCTTCTACTAGGGGGTCTAGGAGTAGTATTACTTACCAACCCAATTTATTCTGCCTTTTCGCTGGGATTAGTTCTTGTTTGTATATCCTTATTCTATTTTTTATTGAATTCCTATTTTGTAGCTGTCGCACAACTTCTTATTTATGTGGGAGCCATAAATGTTTTGATCATATTTGCTGTAATGTTTGTAAATGGCTCAGAGTGGTCTAAAGATAAGAATTATTGGACTATTGGAGATGGGTTTACTTCACTCGTTTCTATAACTATTCCTTTTTCACTAATGACTACTATCCCAGATACGTCATGGTATGGAATTCTTTGGACTACAAGATCAAACCAAATAGTAGAACAGGGTCTCATAAATAACGTTCAACAAATTGGGATTCATTTAGCAACCGATTTTTATCTTCCGTTTGAACTCATTTCCCTAATTCTTCTAGTTTCTTTAATAGGTGCAATTACTATGGCTAGACAATAATAAATTCTTAGAATTTCAAATCTAAAAAAATAACTAAAGAATAAAACAATTTTGATTTAGTAAAATCCATCTACTGTCAACACAACAAATACTTTCTTTTCTCTTTTGTTGCGTAATTGTTCTATTCTAATTAATTGAATCGGTTCAATTCTTGTCCTCATATTGAAATGAATCGAGATTGATAAGGAGTTAGTTAATGATGTTTGAGCATGTACTTTTTTTGAGTGTCTATTTATTTTCGATTGGTATCTATGGATTGATTACAAGCCGAAACATGGTTAGAGCTCTAATATGTCTTGAACTTATACTGAATTCAATTAATCTAAATCTCGTAACATTTTCTGCTCTATTTGACAGTCGCCAATTAAAAGGAGACATTTTCGCAATTTTTGTTATAGCCCTTGCGGCGGCTGAAGCAGCTATTGGACTATCCATTCTTTCTTCCATCCATCGTAACAGGAAATCAACTCGTATCAATCAATCGAATTTTTTGAATAATTAGACATAGAATTCTCTAAACAAAGGCGCATATATAATAATATGGAACATTAAGATTAATAAAATTCGAGTCTTCTTTTCTTATTTTTATTTGAGAATACCCATTTTTGAAGTAGATTATTTCAGAGTATTCTTTTTTACTTATTGAATTTTGTATTTTTGCAATTCATTGATATTGCAATATTCAAATTGCAATAATTTATATTGCAAAGATAATAGCTAATTTATTGGCTAATTCGAATTAGTATTTAGAATTCATATAATTATGACTGTTGGTTGAAGCCTTAAATTCAAGTCTCTTGGCTCTTTTCACGCTTTCTCACAAACAGATTAAGAAATATATTGCATTATTTATTAAAGTTTGGATAAACCATTGCTTCGTCTGGTGTCTACAATACATATAACTTATATTAATTTCATTTTTACCAGATCGAAAATTGTTATGTTGAAAAGGAAAATTTCTAGATCCAATGTCACATTCTGTAAAAATTTATGATACATGTATAGGATGCACTCAATGTGTACGAGCTTGTCCAACAGATGTATTAGAAATGATACCTTGGGATGGATGTAAAGCTAAGCAAATTGCTTCTGCGCCGAGAACCGAAGATTGTGTGGGTTGTAAGAGATGCGAATCCGCCTGCCCAACAGATTTTTTAAGTGTCCGTGTTTATTTAGGGCCTGAAACAACCCGCAGCATGGCTCTATCTTATTGATACGTTACAAAAAACTCCACTTGAATCGTCTGATTCCTCTTTACCGAAGAAGCCTGTGCTCAAAATAATCGAGCATGGGCTTTTCTGGTCAAAACGTATCTTGTCTTTATTACTTTATCATGAGTTATTTTCCTTGGTTAACAATACTTGTTGTTTTGCCGATATTTGCAGGTTCATTAATTTTCTTTTTACCCCATAAAGGAAACAAAATCGTTAGGTGGTATACTATATCTATTTGTTTATTAGAATTCCTTCTAATGACTTATGCATTCTGTTATCATTTCCAATTAGAGGATCCCTTAATGCAATTAAAGGAGGATTCTAAATGGATAGATGTTTTTGATTTCCACTGGAGATTGGGAATCGATGGACTTTCATTAGGATCAATTTTATTGACAGGATTTATCACTACTTTAGCTACTTTAGCGGCTTGGCCAATTACCCGGAATTCGCGATTATTCTATTTCCTTATGCTAGCAATGTATAGCGGTCAAATAGGATTATTTTCTTCACGAGACCTTTTACTTTTTTTTATCATGTGGGAGTTAGAATTAATTCCTGTTTACTTACTTTTATCCATGTGGGGGGGGAAAAGGCGTCTATATTCAGCTACCAAGTTTATTTTGTATACTGCAGGCGGTTCCATTTTTTTCTTAATTGGAGTTCTGGGTATGGGCTTATATGGTTCCAACGAACCAACATTAGACTTGGAACGATTGATTAATCAATCATATCCTGCAACATTGGAAATACTACTTTATTTTGGCTTCCTTATTGCTTATGCTGTCAAATTGCCGATTATACCTTTACATACGTGGTTACCAGATACCCACGGGGAAGCGCATTACAGTACATGTATGCTTTTAGCGGGAATCCTATTAAAGATGGGAGCATATGGATTGATTCGGATCAATATGGAATTGTTACCTCATGCTCATTATCTATTTTCCCCCTGGTTGGTAATAATAGGAGCGGTGCAAATAATCTATGCAGCTTCAACTTCTCTTGGTCAACGAAATTTCAAAAAAAGAATAGCCTATTCCTCCGTATCTCACATGGGTTTCATAATTATAGGAATTGGTTCCATAACCAACCTTGGACTAAATGGAGCTATTTTACAAATATTATCCCATGGATTTATTGGGGCTACACTATTTTTCTTGGCAGGAACGGCTTGTGATAGAATGCGTCTTGTTTATCTCGAAGAACTGGGAGGGATATCTATACCAATGCCAAAAATGTTTACTATGTTTAGTAGCTTTTCAATGGCTTCTCTTGCCTTACCAGGAATGAGCGGTTTTGTTGCAGAATTAGTAGTATTTTTTGGACTAATTACTAGTCCAAAATTTATGTTAATGCCAAAAATGCTAATTACTCTTGTAATGGGAATTGGAATGATATTAACTCCTATTTATTTATTATCTATGTTACGCCAGATGTTCTATGGATACAAGTTATTTCATGTTCCAAACGCAAATTTTGTGGATTCTGGACCACGAGAACTCTTTCTTTTAATCTGTATCTTTTTACCAGTAATAGGAATTGGTATTTATCCAGATTTTGTTCTCTCGCTATCCGTTGACAGGGTAGAGGCTCTCTTATCCAATTATTATCCTAAATAGAATTTTCTTTTTTTAACTAGTCCGCTCTATATTTCATAATGAAAAAACCAAAAAAATTCTGAAAAAACTAAAAAAGTTTAATTAAATCTATTTTGTTTGATTTGGGAACCCCTTTGAAAGACTTTCAAAGGGGTTCCCAAATCAAACAAAAATGGGAAAAAACATTCATTTTATGAATGTTTTATGTTATGTAATTATTTAGATGGTAATGTAAATGAACCATAACTATGTAAACCTATTCCTAAAAGATTGATACCAAAATAGCAGACCCAAATTATAAGAAATCCTATCGAAGCTACAAATGCGGAATTCGTACCTTTCCAGTTTGGATTTGTTCTACTATGTAAATAAATTGCAAATATGGTCCAGGTAATAAATGCCCAAGTTTCCTTAGGATCCCAATTCCAATAGGATCCCCACGCTTCATTAGCCCATACTGCTCCACAAAGAATACCTATGGTTAAAAGGGTAAACCCTAGACTAATAACACGATAACTCCACGAATCCAAACGCTCAGTTAATTGATATTTGTAATAATTTGGAAATGGAGGAAAAGAGGTGTTTTTTAAGGCACTTCTTTTTGCATAGAAATATTCAATCTCACTAAATAAAAAAGTTTTAAGTAATTTTTTATTTTTCTTTTTAGAAAAGAAATCGAAATTCTTTCGAAATCTAATGATTAGAAGAGCGGCGGATAATAAGGATCCGCACAAAAGAGTTGCATAGCTTAGTAACATCATACTGACATGCATCATTAACCACTGAGATTGGAGAGCAGGTACTAGTATTGTAGATTGATGCATTTCAGTTAAAAGACCTGACGTAGCAAAGCCTTGCGTTAAAATAGTACTCGGCGTAGTTATTGCGCTTAAATCATTTTTAGAGTTCTGTATCTTAGGAATAGTATGAAGAATATACAGAGCCCATGAAAGGAAGATCAATGACTCATATAAATTACTTAATGGAAAATGTCCCGAAGAAATCCAACGAGAAACTAAAAATCCTGTTATAGAGAAAAAAGTAGCTATCATTCCTTTTTCTGACGAATCGCGTAATCCCCTAAGTTCACGAACTAATAAGGTTATCAAATGAATCGTAATCACAATTGAAATAGTTGAGAAAGAGATATGAGTTAGTATATGTTCTAAAGTTACAAATAGCATAAGGAGAAGGTCCTATTACAAAATTGGAAATTTCGAATTGAATCCATTTTCTAATCTATTGTATTCTTTTTCGAGAGTGCCGCCACTCGGACTCGAACCGAGATGCTTGAGCACTGCTTCCTAAGAGCAGCGTGTCTACCGATTTCACCATGGCGGCTAACTTGAAATATTAGTTAACTTAAAAGAATAATAGTTATTTTCTCTCGAATCGTCGAGATTGGGAGAATCCATAGAATTTAGGAAAATTCGAATTTCATCATTAAATACAAAGAGTTTTGTATTTTGAAAAGTTTCTAGAGTCAAAGCCTTTACGCTCTTATTAATATGATTCACCAGTCCTAAACCGATTTTTTTGTGAATTTTGGATAAGATAGGTAGAAATTCGAAATCCTATTGCAAGAATACTCTACTTTTGCTAATGGAATCCTCCTATTTTTTTATATTTTTTTTATGAGGATTCCATTAGCAAAAGTTCTTTATAACAGGGGGATTAGTTCTAAGAATATTGTACCCAGGAACCAAATTATTAATTCATATTAAATAAATAATTGGAATTTCTTTGAGATCGGTCAATTCAGATTATTCCAAAACCAGATTATTTGTTTGTTACCCAGAAAAACCTTTTGGTTTTGGATCCTCGTTGCCGCTCCAAAATGATCTTGATTTTGCTAAGGAATAAGATTGTACTATGGAAAAATAAGTTTTTTTCTTCCAAATATTTTTACGAATACGCTTTTTTGACATCGAAGTACGTTTTTTTGGAACTGCCATTCAAAAGAGAAATTCATTTTTTCTAGTTGTATGTGAAAGACATCTATTGCCGCAAATCAATCCTTCTTTCCGTTTTTTCTTAGTATTTATACTTAGATACTGAAAGATAATGAAATTTGAAATTCTTTTTTACTTCATTTTGTCTAATGGGGATAAGACAAGAGTTTTTCACGTATTTTTTTTCATATATATTTTAGACTTTGTTTTAATAATATACAATATATACAAAGATATATTATATACAAAGGTTTTCTATTTAAATCAATTTATATATCAAATATACTCCTATAAATCAAAGGTATGGGGGATAAGCCCTCATATAATAGGGGAAGAGAAAACGAAGGTAAAATTCAAATAGTTAATTAAGTTGAGAAGATATTCAAGAATTGAATTCCAGTCAAAATATCAAAATTCAAAAAAAATTAGTCTCTTAAACAAGACATTCTTCTAAAACTTAGATAATTCTAGTCATTAGGATTGCTATTTTATATGAAGTAAAGAATTTTTGAGAATTTCCTATAAATAAAAAATTAAAATGAAATATTAAATAGAGTATAGTTGAAATTCAATCAATCAGTTACGAAATAAGAGAGCTGTTTCATTTTAACAGAAAGAAATACAAAAAAAGAATAGGAATAGAAAGTAAACTGATTCAATCTTTTTTTGTATTTTAATAAATATCTTTTTTTTTTTTCTAATAACTTTTTTTATTTCTAATAACTAAATAACGAATATTTTTTCTTATTCTTATTTTGTTTTTTAATTCCTTCAGAAAGAAATAAGAATAGGTTTGGTGAATCGGAAACAATTTTATAGAAAAAAAGAATTCTAAATTTCAACTAAAAATTGCTATTTCTTTTCTTATGGAACATACATATCAATATGCCTGGGTAATCCCTCTTCTCCCACTTCCAGTTATTATGTCAATGGGGTTGGGACTTTTTCTTATTCCGACAGCAACAAAAAATCTTCGTCGCATATGGGCTTTTCCTAGTGTTTTACTCTTAAGTATAGCTCTGGTATTCTCAGTTCACCTGTCTATTCAACAAATAAAAGGGAGTTCTATCTATCAATATTTATGGTCTTGGACCATCAATAATGATTTTTCCTTAGAATTTGGATACTTGATCGACCCCCTTACTTCTATTATGTTAATACTAATTACTACTGTAGGAATCTTGGTTCTTATTTATAGTGACGATTATATGTCTCACGATGAGGGATATTTGAGATTTTTCATTTATATAAGTTTTTTTAATACTTCCATGTTGGGATTGGTTACTAGTTCCAATTTGATACAAATTTATTTTTTTTGGGAACTTGTGGGAATGTGTTCCTATTTATTGATAGGGTTTTGGTTTACACGACCAATTGCAGCCAGTGCTTGTCAAAAAGCTTTTGTAACTAATCGTGTAGGGGATTTTGGTTTGTTATTAGGAATTTTAGGTTTTTTTTGGATAACAGGTAGTTTAGAGTTTCGGGATTTGTTCAAAATAGCTAATAACTGGATTCCTAATAATGGGATTAATTCATTACTTACTATTTTGTGTGCTTTTTTATTATTTCTTGGTGCAGTTGCAAAATCTGCACAATTCCCTCTTCACGTATGGTTACCCGATGCTATGGAAGGACCCACTCCCATTTCGGCTCTTATACACGCAGCAACTATGGTTGCTGCGGGGATTTTTCTTTTAGCTCGACTTCTTCCTCTTTTCATATCGATACCTTTCATAATGAGTTTTATTTCCTTAGTAGGTACAATAACACTTTTCTTAGGAGCGACTTTAGCTCTTGCTCAGAGAGATATTAAAAGAAGCTTAGCCTATTCTACAATGTCTCAATTGGGTTATATGATGTTAGCTTTAGGTATAGGTTCTTATCAAGCAGCTTTATTCCATTTGATCACTCATGCTTATTCGAAAGCTTTATTGTTCTTGGGATCCGGATCCATTATTCATTCAATGGAACCTCTTGTTGGATATTCACCAGATAAAAGCCAAAATATGGTTCTTATGGGTGGTTTAAAAAAATATGTTCCTATTACAAGAACAACTTTTTTATTGGGTACACTTTCTCTTTGTGGTATTCCACCCCTTGCTTGCTTCTGGTCTAAAGATGAAATCCTTAGTAATAGTTGGCTGTATTCACCCTTTTTTGGAATAATAGCTTCTTTTACTGCAGGATTAACTGCATTTTATATGTTTAGAATTTATTTACTTACTTTTGACGGGTATTTGCGTGTTCATTTTCAAAATTACAGTAGTACTAAAGAAGGTTCATTGCATTCAATATCCTTATGGGGAAAAAGCATATCCAAAGGAGTCAATAGAGATTTGGTTTTATCAACAATGAAGAATGGAGTTTCTTTTTTTTCTCAAAATATACCCCAAATTCCCGGTAATACAAGAAATAAAATAGGATTCTTTAGTACTTCCTTTGGAGCTAAAAATACTTTTGTCTATCCTCGTGAAACTGGAAATACTATGCTATTTCCTCTTCTTATATTACTGCTTTTTACTTTGTTCATTGGATCCATAGGAATCCAGTTTGATAATGGAGTAATGGATAATGGAACGTCGGAGTTAACCATATTATCAAAGTGGTTAACCCCTTCAATAAGCTTTTTCCAGGAAAGTTCTAATTCTTCTATAAATTCATATGAATTTATCACTAATGCAATTTCTTCTGTAAGTTTAGCTATTTTTGGTCTATTCATAGCATATATATGCTATGGGTCCGCTTATTCTTTTTTTCAGAATTTGAATTTTAAAAATTCTCTTGTAAAAGGGAATCCCCAAAAGTTCTTTTTGGATCAAGTAAAAAAAAAGGTATACAGCTGGTCATATAATCGCGGTTATATAGATGTTTTCTATACTAGGCTCTTTATCCTGGGTATAAGAAGATTTGCCGAACTAACGCATTTTTTTGATAAAGGTGTTATTGATGGAATTATCAATGGAGTAGGCCTTGCCGGTTTTTGTATAGGAGAAGAGATTAAATACGTGGGGGGAGGGCGAATATCGTCTTATCTATTCTTTTTTTTATGTTATGTCTCCTTGTTCTTATTCTTTTTTCTTCCTTAATTCATTATTCCATGAATTCCTCAAAACGAGGCTCATCAAAATGTAAAATCTAAGACTACTATAAGACTACTAATAAAATAAGAAAAAAATTCGAACGATTAAATTACTTCTCCCGAATATCCAACTGACTTATTAATTTCTTATAACGTACTCTATTTTTCTTTGCCAAATAAGCCAACAAACGTTGACGTTTTCCCAAAAGTCTTCGTAGACCTCTTTCCGATGAAAAATCTTTTTTGTGTAATTCCAAATGTGAAGCAAGTCTCCGTATCTTATTGGTGAAACTGAATACTTGAAATTCAACAGAACCCCTGTTTTCTTGTTTTTCTTCTTTAACCATAAATCAAAAAATTTTTCTACCTCCTTTCTTTTTCGTGTATTTTTCTGATCAGGAAAAATAAAAAATTATGTCAGTTATTTTGAAGTTATTCGAATCTCGTACACACAAAAATTTGCAATTATTCATCTACTGCTGGAATCTATAATTTGGATTTATTTTATCGATGCAAATTGGATTTGGATAGAAGGGTACATTCTTTTATTTTAGATAGAAGAAATGTTTCTTCTATCTAAAATAAAAGAATTTTGCTGATTTATTTATTGCTATATCCAATTTATAGAATTGATACACCATTTAATTGATATCATTTAGCAAAATGAAACACAGCATATGCATCCATCTTTCGGCTCGAGAATTTCACGGGAGAGAGATATAGTATAAGAAATAGGCTATTAAGTAACTCTAAATGAATTGTGGATACATCTGTATCCTTAACATACTGAAACGACTGCCATTATTCGTATCAAAGCAATAGCGATTCATAAAAGCTAAATCTTGTAATCAATGGTGGGCCAATAATGAATTTTTTTGCATATGTATTAAGACGCTTGGTCAGATTTTGAAATTGTCCAGAGTTTTTTATGTTGTTTTCATTGCAAAATGATGGATCTCCTTCCGTAACTTTCCAATTACGAGTACGAGAATTGAAAGACATGAAAATTCTCAATTCTCTACAGCGTCTAGGAGATAGATAGAATATTTTCAGGAACAAGAAAATCAGAAGAATCTTTTTCTCTATTCACTACCATTCCGCGTCTTCGACTTCTATTAGTTTCTTTTCTTCTTTAATGCAATAGCTATAGTTTGATATAGAATCCATTTCTCAAAGTAATGGAAACCATTCTCTTATAGGAAATGGTTCGAAAATCGCTATTCCACCTTTTAGGTTTAGGTATCGTGAAAAGTGATACCTGTGAAGATCGTGCATTTCAGTCACATTCAGATCCGTTTTTCGAGTTCATGATATAACCAAATTGGATGGATCTTCCACCCGTTTAGCTAAGAAAGAATAGATGCGGAGGTGGATAATAGATCGATATGAAGATCATCAGCTGCCCCATAATGAAACCACCAGTAGTCGCGAATATCTCCTTCTTCCCTAACCCAAGATTGGAGAAAGAAGATCTAAGAGGGATCTATGTAGAATGTGGTCAGAAATCCATAATAGAGTCCGACCACAACGACCGAATTAATTATCCTCATCGAGAAACTTAGACTACTAAGTAGAAAAGATTTGAAAATCATGGCATGGGTCTCCTTTTTTCTTTCTTTAGAGTTTTCTATATGCACAATTTCTTGATGTTTCGATGAGAATTTCTTGACTTTCCATATATAGAAAGAGATAGACTATAAATGGCATCTCTTATGTCAATAAGACCAAAGGGATGGATATTAAATGATAGGAAGTGCTAGGAAGTGAAATAGAATGAAATAGAGCCACTTTGGACTTCCTTTTGAAATGAGGCATGGA